TGGGCACTAGGTCCAATGTGAGTAGGATCGCTTAGCCATGCTTCATAATTGGAAAAACGAGCACCGTGGAAATACATACCACTCAGCCAAAGAAAGATGATGGAGAGTTGACCAAAATGGGCACTAAAAATTTTTCGCGAAATCTCCTCCAAATCGCTGGTATGGCTATCAAAATCGTGAGCATCAGCATGTAGGTTCCAGATCCAAGTAGTAGTTTCAGGGCCTTTAGCTATTGTTCTTGAAAAATGGCCGGGTCTGGCCCATTCCTCAAAAGACGTTTTTACGGGATCCCTATCTACCAAAATTTTGACTTCTGGTTCCGGCGAACGAATAATCATTGAGTCCTCCTCTTTCCGGACAAGACATACAAAGAGACCTGCCAATATTGAAATAATTGGTGAACCTCTGAGAGATATTTAAAATGAATTTATTTTACTTGTATCTCCCATCTCTCTATTTTTTTAGTTATTTACTAGAGCAATTATGATCTGGAAGTTGATCCAGGGCAAGTGTTCGGATCTATTATGACATAGATGTTTAGCGCTCAACGGACCTTTTGGGGGGGTTTAAGATTCTAATTCTAAATCCCTTTTGAATTAAGCTAAAAACTTTTTTGTTGTGCAACTTAGATGATTCCTATCGCAATTCTAAAATATTATATCGAGATCCTAAATATTTTACTATACACTATCCATCCAAAATATTTCTTTTATATTCATTATAATATAAATAATAAATAGAATAAGTAAGACTCTCATCCTAACTATTTAGGATAGCATTAACAATCCTTTAGTCATTACTAAAGAAATACCCAAATTTTTAGTCATTCAAATTGAATATATATAGTTTATAATAATTTTTCCATTTATAAAAACGACTAAGCCCAAATGACGTCTTTTTGGAAATACTGTTATAAGTTCTATACAGATAGATTCTGATCAACAATTTAAAAATTAAAAGACAACACCAAAGTAATTGCACTTTCCTTACTTTGTTATGTTTCCGACGTAACTCTCATCAACTAGTCTCGAATATTTAGATTTTGTTTTAATAGCAATATTTATTTCATTTTATATTTAAAATGAAATAAAGAAATCGATGACTAAAATAATATTAAGAGTTTATTGAATTGAACTATTTATAAATCTTATAGAAAAATCTTATTAAATTAAAGAATTTAATATTTGAAATAGACGAAACGAAATAAAAAATTCTGTACTGTATCTGTGTATTCGTTATCCTTACGAAATCTTAGATAAACTGGAACGATCTGATAAGGGATATAATGAAATTCTTTAATTCGTTTTTCCCAGAATAAAAATGTCATTTTATTAATGGACCAATAAAAATGTTATTCGAAACGTCCCGTGATCTTCAACCAATTATGCGCTTCAATATAATTCCCAGGAGTAAGTGTTATAGCTTGTTTCCAATACTCGGCGGCTTGATCAAACCAAGCCTCCGCAATTTCAGAATCTCCCTGTCGGATGGCCTGTTCTCCCCGGTCGGAATAGGCGGGTCAATTCCTTCCCTTAGAACCGTACTTGAGACTTTCCTACCTCATACGGCTCCGTAGTCAATTCTTTTGGTGTCCTCTTTTTACCTCTAAAAAGGAAAACAAGGAATGAGATTTCTCATAGATCTCTCCCACTCTTCGAGATAACCAAAAGGGTTAATCAGATGAGTTTCAAACTTCCATTTTTATTTAATTAAAAATATTTTAGTTATTTTTTGATTAATAATAAGTTTTATTTTAGTTTTATCTTTTCTCCCACCCGCAGAAGAATAAAGTATAGGTATTTACTCCTATTGTTAGTATTTTCGGCAAGGTAACTATCTCGCTTTCATATCGAAATTTATATAGAATCTTTGAGAAAGACTTTCCTTTCTAAAAAAAGTACTAAAGAAAAGACTTACTATCTTTGGGATCTGATCCTACACCGCCGCTCAATACCTTAGTGGATCAACTCTATTACATAAGTTAATTACTCACTTTTATATATCTTATTATTCTTATATATAGGCATAAATAAGCAGTTCTTTTCTTAATTTATTGGCCCAAAACCTCGTTAATTGATCTTTACGGTGCTTCCTCTCTATCAATTAAAAATTTTTATCCATAGACGACATTAAAAAAAGTATCTAGGCATATCTATTTCATCATATTTTCATTCCCATTTCTATGAAGTGTATTTCTTTCCTACAGCTCAAAAAATCGGCGTTTTAGACGATGCATATGTAGTGAGCCTATTTTTTTTTAGTATTTACTAAAAAAGAGGGGGGTCGTCCTTTTTCCTTCTATAGTGGAGATAGTCGCACGTAATGACAGATCACTGCCATATTATTAAAAGCTTGGGGTAAGAATGGGTTTCGTTCTAGTGCCCGGAAATAATATTCTAAAGCTTTCGTATGTTCCCCATTACTTGTGTGAATAAGGCCTATATTATAGAGTATATAACTTCGATCGTAGGGGTCGATTTCTAGTCGCATAGCTTCATAATAATTCTGTAAAGCTTCCGCATAATTTCCTTCGGATTGAGCTGACATCCGTTACGGTCGTCATTCGATTCAAAGAATCTCCGTTCCAGAACCGTACGCGAAATTTTCATCTCATACGGCTCCTCCTTTAAATACGCATAATGAGCATCAAGAATACATAGAATAATAAACAGGGTTTAATCTCATTATGAACTGAGTGGGGCTAGTGTTAAAAAAAAAAATATCTAGCCAACCTTCTTGCGCAAGAACTTGTACTAACATCAAATGCCTTGATACTAATATAGAAAAGATAACTCGAACAATTACTTTGTTCTCAACGCCTCCTAATTTCCAGGAAATAGTCACTTCAACAGTCTTTGATGGTTATACGGGTATCCAAAGTACCAACGAGATGGATGTTTGTTATCCCAACCATTCTTGTTAGGCCCAATCCAGATAAGAAAAGGGAGTTAGTAAGTCATTTTAAACAAAGCTTTTGTGTTGTCGATTGCTAGGTGTAGTGCTTTTTCCCCTATGCCGCCTATTGGAACTTTATTACTAAGAAGTCGGACTGACCTGTAATACAGAACACACAGGTGTAACCTTCCGCTCAATACTAATACTCAAATTGAGGCTTGAAGCATAGTATTTGAGGCTGCATCAATCGGGGATACACGACAGAAGGAATTGTTCTATTTCTAAACTTTACCTTCAACAAGCGTAGACTTTTTTCTAATTAAGACTATAAGACTATTTCGAACCGTGTGTCTTTCTCATCAACCTAGAAACAGAAAAGAAAAAAATCAAATCACACCATCTCTATAATAAGTAAATGCCTCTTTTTCTCCCGAAGTTGTCGGAATGATTCGTAATAAAATATTGGCCACAATTGAAAAGGTCTTATCAATAAAATTTCCATTTATTCGCGATCTAGACATAGGTATCAATCCATTCTATAATTAGTCTCAGTACCTCTTGTGGAAAAAAGATTTCCCAAACAAAGGATTTGTACAGTACGAAATAACAGAAAAGCGGATTCAGTTCCAAAAAAAATTAAATAAAGATAAAAAACTTCTACTTAACTATTATTCTATTTTTTCTTTTTGACTTATTTATTCAAGAATGAATAAGAAATAGGGGAATTCCATTCGAATTCATCCAAATAAAATGTAGTAATGGAGGAACTATTCCGCGAAAAGGCATTTGTTGAAGTTACGGAATTCTAGTATCTAGTATATAAATCTAAATATAAATCGAACCGCGGTCGAAGAGTATCCATGAATCATACATAGTCTAAAAAACCTAAACTCATCAATCAGTTAATTTATTCCAATTTCGTGATTTAATCAAGTAAGTATAGGTATATTCAGATATTTATCTATACGATTTGATTTAGAATTAAAGTAAAGGGTAGGAACATCATATGAACAAATATGAATCAATCATTCAATATATTATCTATTTTTATACTTTCACAAGAAAAAACATGTTTTTAAATTGAATCCTTCGAGCAAAGCTTTTTTATAAAAACTTATCTACCTATTAGTTATAGAATATATAGAATTCTCTGGTTGGTCATACCTAGCCAAGTAAAAATCGAATATCGTATTAATCTTTAATTTGAATGTCTCGCTATTTTTTCGGTTTTTGAGTCATAATAAAATAATCGGAAAGATGGCCGAGTGGTTCAAGGCGTAGCATTGGAACTGCTATGTAGGCTTTTGTTTACCGAGGGTTCGAATCCCTCTCTTTCCGTACTTGAAAACCAACATTCCTAACTGTAAGATATCAAACAACAAGAAATTAAATACCATTATTAGAATATAACAGTTAGATTCGAGATCGGAAAGAATATTTTTTTTCTTTCTCTCTGTCTTCGTCTGTGTCTTCGTCTATGTATTCGTATTTGGATCGGAAAGAATATTAGGAGTGGGATAAAATTCCTATCAAACCCCTGACTTTAATCCTTAAGTCAATTTGAAAGGGGCCGGGTTGTTCGAACCCTTTCGCTTTGTTTTTTAGTTAGGACTAAGTCTGACGAGAATAATATTCTACCACTAGCAATTCATTTATGTTCAAACCGACCCACTCCCTATCTATTATTTGATTGATCAATCCTTTATACGGAAATGGGTCAAGAGTCAAATGGTTGGGCAATTCCTCAGGAGGGTATGAATTAATAAAATTTTGAATTAGAGCTCTGGATTTTTGTTCATCCTTTGCCGTAATAGTATCTTGGGGTTTGCAACGATAACTCGGTATATCGACTATACGGTTATTAACTAAAATATGTCGATGATTAACTAATTGGCGGGCTCCAGGAATAGTCGGAGCCATGCCCAATCGAAAAAGGATGTTATCCAAACGCATTTCAAGTAATTGTAGTAAAACCTGCCCTGTTGACCCTTTGGCTTTTCTTGCGATACGAACGTATTTAAGTAATTGTCGTTCTGTAATACCGTAATGAAAACGCAATTTTTGTTTTTCTTCTAGACGAATACGATATTGAGATTTTTTCGTAAAACGTGGTTGGGCTTGAGGATCACTTTGGGGTCTAGGCTTTTTCTTTGTTAGTCCAGGCAAAGCCCCTAAACGTCGTATTTTTTTGAAACGAGGTCCTCGGTAACGCGACATAAAGACTCCTTATTTATTATTAAATTTATTTTATATATTTATATTTCATTTTACAAAAAAACCCTAAATTCAAACTAAATGATAAATGAAAAGAAATCTCCTGAAGTATTATATTACAATGAATAATAAGATAAGATTATTATATATATGATATACAAATCCATTTATATATTTTAGATTATATTTTGTATTAATCTATGTACGTATAAGTAAATAAAAGAGTCTTTTTCATTATTTGTTATGCCAAGGATCAACCCTTTGCCTTTCCTTTTATTTAAAATTTGGAATTTCTACCACAACCACATAATAGATCAATAACCTTTTGACGAAAGGGCACCCTTTGATTATTATTTGTTCTTTGATAAAGAGAAAAAAAAAAAAGAAGAAAAAGCCGGCTATCGGAATCGAACCGATGACCATCGCATTACAAATGCGATGCTCTAACCTCTGAGCTAAGCGGGCTCATAGAAATTCTACATACATAAAAACTATATCTTAGTTTAAGCTTATTCATTTTTATTCTTTTATGATATAAATTATCTAAATATAAAAAGATTTTTAAAGAATAAAAAAAGGAAATATAAAATTGAGTTTATTTATATTTCTGTAGATTTTTTATTTGTCATCTAGAACAATTTTATTCTATTATATAATTCTATTGAAATTGAAATCATTATTATATCTACTAACTAATATATAAATTAGATTATAATGAGAAATGAGGGCTAGTAATTGAAAAAAAAATGCATTATGAAAATTTTCATTATAGCTATAATGAATAGATATTTTTTGAGTTATGTTATTTTAGGGGTCTGCCCCAAGAAAACCTAAAAAAATAGAAATAAATCAAGAAAAATGAAATCCAGATTATAGATTATAATAATCTAAAAAATAATATTAATATTCTATTTTCAGTCAGAGACGAAGACGAAAAACAAAGAATCGATCCTTTGAGTATTACAAACTGCATAAAGGAAAGAAGCGTATATATGCTCTCTATTCATCTATATTGAATTGGACTTATAGAAATGATAGAATCATTTCGGATTAGACCAAAGCAAGTTTAAAATTTATAGTCTTTCCAATAGAAATTCAATAGAAAAAAAAAGAAAAAATTTCGATATATTTATCTGTCTAAAATCTAAAAAATGCGAGGGGTACGGAAGGGGGGGACATCCCATTGGGGTCCTAATTTTATAAAATATAACGGGGATATGGCGAAATCGGTAGACGCTACGGACTTAATTGGCTTGAGCCTTAGTATGGAAACCTACTAAGTGAAAACTTTCAAATTCAGAGAAACCCTGGAATTAAAAAAAAAGGGCAATCCTGAGCCAACTCCTTTTTTTCCTTTTTTCAAAAGCAAAAAAAGTATTAAGAAAGCAAGAAAAAAAGGATAGGTGCAGAGACTCAAAGGGAGTTGTTCTAACAAATGGGGTTGACTGTGTTGTTATAAGTATAAGACTTCTTCCCTCTAAATTCCAAACCAAGAAAAAGGGTGAAGAATATACGTACTAACAAGAATTGTTGTGAATCGATTCCAAGTTAAAAGTGGAATCCATATTTATTCATCAAAACATTCACACTCACTCCATAGTCTGATAGATCTTGTGAAGAACTGATTAATCGGATGAGAATAAAGATAGAGTCCTGTTCTACATGTCAATACTGACAACAATGAAATTTATAGTAAGAGGAAAATCCGTCGACTTTTAAAATCGTGAGGGTTCAAGTCCCTCTATCCCCAAAAGCTTTTTTCACTCCTTAACAAATTATCTTTTTTTGTATTACCATTTTAAAGTTAAAGATGGTTATGTTCCTATATATATCTTTTTTTTGATCTTATCACAAGTCTTATAATATATATGATAGGAGGGCAAAAAAATATCTTTTATTTGAGCAGGCAGTACTCCGTTGAGTAATTCATAATCCATATTTTTACATTTTTTTTTATTATTAAAAATATAAAAATTATGTAAAATTAGATACAGAGTTCCTCTTTTTGAAGACCCCAAAAATTCCGGTACCTATATAATTGTAATACTTTTCATCCTTTGAATTGATTGACTAATTGACACAAACCCAAGTTATATCGTAAAATGCGGAGATGATGCACCAGAAAAGGGAATGGTCGGGATAGCTCAGCTGGTAGAGCAGAGGACTGAAAATCCTCGTGTCACCAGTTCAAATCTGGTTCCTGGCACATTTGTGTTTTTTTTTATTCTATACCTAGAAATTGACGACTATGAGTCGATATACAAGTCGAGATCATGACACATAAGTAAGTTATTTAGCTAGCTATCGTGCGAAATACCCCATCGATCTAAAAACGGGATGGGTAGATAGTTTAAAAAAGAAACCCTTTTTTAGGGTTTTTAATTTTTTGCT